GGCAAATCTTATGATAAAGAAGAATCCATATACCGAAATATATATGCGCTTTAAGTAAACATATATGTATGTCTGCTAATAAAGCAGAAAGAGTAATTGAAATTGATCAGATTTGTGGACGTTTATACGAAGAAAGACGTATGAGACTCGAACTTATGCCTTATCGAGTGAGTTATCTAATTTTGAAATTGGTTTATTCTGCAGCAACAAATGCTATTCACAATGTCGGTTTAAACGAAGCAAGTTTAATCATTAGCAAAGCGGAAGTCGTGAAGAGGTACTACTGTGAAAAAATTAAAACCTCGAGCTCGAGGGCGTAGTTATCCGATAAAAAGACCCGTTTTTCATATAACTATTGGATTAAAAGATATATCTGTAAAGGAAGTATAAAAAAGGAAGTATAAAGGAGCCAAATACGCCATATTATACTTCAAAGGCAACGTATGGAGAAATAAAAATAAGTAAGTACACGGATATGACGTGTCATGATATATATAGTATTGGGAGATTATGGGACAAAAAATAAATCCACTTGGTTTCAGACTTGGTGCAACCCAAGGTCATCATTCTCTTTGGTTTGCACAACCACAAAATTATTCCGAAGGGCTACAAGAAGATCAAAAAATCCGAGATTGGATCAAGAATTATGTACAAAAAAATATTCAAATATCCTCTGGTGTTGAGGGAATTGCATGCATAAAGATTCAAAAAAGAATCGATTTGATTCAGGTCATAATCTATATGGGATTCCCAAAATTATTACTAGAAGGTAAAGGTGGGCCTCGAAGAATCGAAGAATTGCAGATAGATGTACAAAAAGAAATTAATTGTGTAAACCGAAAACTCAACATTGCTCTTACAAGAATTACAAACCCTTATGGACACCCTAATATTCTCGCCGAATTTATAGCCGGACAATTAAAGAATAGGGTTTCATTTCGAAAAGCAATGAAAAAGGCTATTGAATTAACTGAACAAGCAGGTACAAAAGGAATTCAAGTACAAATTGCAGGACGTATCGACGGAAAAGAGATTGCGCGTGTCGAATGGATCAGAGAGGGTAGAGTTCCTCTACAAACCATTCGAGCTAAAATTGATTATTGTTCCTATGCAGTTGGAACTATCTATGGGGTATTAGGCATCAAAATTTGGATATTTGTAGACGAGGAAGCCTAAGCCTTTATTTGACTTGTCTTTACGTTCTATCGGAAATAAAAAAGCAAAAAATGACAAACTCTTTCATTCTTTTTCTGTTAAATCAAAAAAAAAATGGGCAATTCTATAAGGTTGAATAAAAATTCAATTCATTTTTTTATATTGATATAATTGCTATGCTTAGTGTGTGACTCGTTGGTTTTTGTAGGGTTAGTAGTCAAAAAAACGGACTGGCCCATAGTATGAACTAATAACTATCGAACTACTAACCAACTCACCGCTTCATATTATCTGGATCTAAAGAACTAGTCACGATATGATATATTGATCATATCATTGTAGCAACTGAATTTTTGTTTGCATAAACAAGCAAAAAAAAGAAAAACCAATCTGATTTTAAGTTGTGAAGCAATAACAAAAAGAATGCAGATAAATGGAAGGGTGAGAGAAAGAGAGAAAAAGAATACTAATGCTATATGATTCCAATATGTAAGGTCTCTGAGCGATCTTATAAAGGATAGCGTAATAAAGCATCAATACTAATTTGATTGATCTATAATTCGATGAATTTGTTCATAGAACAAAAAAAGTCAAGAGCCCCGGGTCCACAAAGACTGAGAAAATTGACTCAATAACACATTTCATTTTCATTAGGAGCTCCGCTGTAGAATTCAGGCCTAACCATTAATCGCGAAGCGATGGGAACGACGGAACCCTTGGATGCGGAAGATTCTATTGAAAACGAATCCTAATAATTCATTGGTTAGGATGGCGAAACGAACCCGGGACCAATCCACTTTTATTCTGAGAGGCCATGTCATAGGATAACCCTACAACTGAAATAGATATGGAAAGAGTAAATATTCGCCCGCGAAAGTTTTTATTTTATTGGATTTCTAAATTTTGATAGATCCAATATAATATGATAATAAAAAAGACAAAACAAAATAAATACTCGTTATAATCAAACGAAATTCTATTATTATTATCTATTATCTCTAATTAATCTATAAAATAATTATCTATAACTATAAATAAATAGAAATTGAATACATGTTTAGTTTTTTTTATATAAACTATCAAAACAAGATATACAAATTTCTAATAGATTAGATATTAGATAAAATCTCAAAGACTCCCACGATTCAGTATATTATTCATTAAATACATGTATACCATGTTATAATTGTTATTTTTCATTCGCGAGGAGCTGGATGAGAAGAAACTCTCATGTCCGGTTCTGTAGTAGAGATGGAATTGAAATTGAAAAAGAACCATCAACTATAACCCCAAAAGAGCCAGATTCCGTAAACAACATAGAGGAAGAATGAAAGGAATATCTTATCGAGGTAATCGTATTTGCTTTGGTAGATATGCTCTTCAGGCACTTGAACCCGCGTGGATCACGTCTAGACAAATAGAAGCAGGGCGGCGAGCAATGACACGAAACGTACGCCGCGGCGGAAAAATATGGGTACGTATATTTCCAGACAAACCTGTTACAGTAAGACCCGCGGAAACGCGTATGGGTTCCGGTAAAGGATCTCCCGAATATTGGGTAGCTATCGTTAAACCGGGTAGAATACTTTATGAAATGGGTGGAGTAGCAGAAAATGTAGCCAGAAAGGCTATTGAAATAGCGGCATCCAAAATGCCTATACGAACGCAATTCATTATTTCGGGATAAGAATGTATAACCAAAGAAAAGAAATCTTTTGAATGAAAAAAAAACAAAATTATAGGTTTCTTTTTTTTTTTGTTTTGGACAAACAATATTTCTTTTTTTACTTAGCCCCTTCGCAGTGAAAGAGCAAATAAAAAAAAAAATGATATGATTCAACCTCAAACCCACTTAAATGTAGCGGATAACAGCGGGGCCCGACAATTAATGTGTATTCGAATCATAGGAGCTAGTAATCGACGATATGCTCATATTGGTGACGTTATTGTTGCTGTAATCAAGGAAGCAATACCAAATACACCTCTAGAAAAATCCGAAGTGATCAGAGCTGTAATTGTACGTACTTGTAAAGAACTCAAACGTGACAACGGTATGATACTACGATATGATGACAATGCTGCGGTTGTTATTGATCAAGAAGGAAATCCCAAAGGAACTAGAATTTTTGGTGCGATCGCACGGGAATTGAGACAGTTAAATTTCACTAAAATAGTTTCATTAGCACCTGAAGTATTATAAGTCTAATAAAACGGAGACTCTAATGCTATTATAGCATTTGAATAAAATATGAATAGAGTAAACTAGATTAATTAGTAAATTTGTCTCACGCATATATCTTTAACGATTCATAAAATAGAAAGAAAAAAGCATGTTGATTATATCAAAGTTCGGGGGTAACAATAATTTTAATTTATCATGGGTAAAGACACTATTGCTGATATAATAACTTCTATACGCAATGCTGACATGAATAGAAAAGGAACAGTTCGAATACCATCTACTAACATCACCGAAAACCTTGTTAAAATACTGTTAAGAGAGGGTTTTATTGAAAATGTGAGGAAACATCAGGAAAACAACAAATATTTTTTGGTTTTAACCCTACGGCATAGAAGGAATAGGAAAGGTCCATGTAAAACTGTTTTAAATTTAAAACGGATCAGTCGACCCGGTCTACGAATCTATTCTAGTTATCAACGAATTCCTAGAATTTTAGGTGGGATGGGGATTGTAATTCTTTCTACCTCTCGGGGTATAATGACGGACCGAGAGGCCCGACTAGAAGGAATCGGCGGAGAAATTTTGTGTTATATATGGTAAGCTTTCTTATATCCAAATTAAGATATGGAACTTTACTATTTGTGAAAAAAAAAGATAAAGAACGGGTTTCTATTCTCACTCTCCTCTTACATTAGTTAATACTTCAAGGAGGTTTTACCGCGAATGAAAAAAGAAAACCGGATTCATGAAAGTTTAATTCCTGAATCACTTCCGAATGGTATGCTTCGGATTCATTTAGATAATGAAGATCGGATTCTAGGTTATGGTTCAGGAAGGATTCAACGTAGTTTTATACGTATACCAACGGAAGATAGAGTAAAAATTGAAAGAAGTCATTATGATTCAACCAAAGGGCATATAGTTTCTAGACTCCGAAACAAGGATTCAAACGATTAGGTGGTTTTTTTTTTTCAACTTCAATATTCCTTTCGGAGGGATACAATCCGAAAGTTTCAAATTTCCAGAAACTCATTTTCTTCAAATAAGTAAATTTGAAATTCAGTTAAGGAATGACAAATATGAAAATAAGGGCCTCCATTCGTAAAATTTGTGAAAAATGTAGACTGATCCGTAGACGGGGACGAATTATAGTAATTTGTTCCAACCCGAGACATAAACAAAGACAAGGATAATCTTTATAAAATAAAAGAGACTCCCTAAGGGACCCAATATACAAATAAAAAAAAGCGGAAAAGATCTGTTTTGGCATGAAATGGATATATCCATATACCTCTGACTTATATTTATGAGACGATAAAATATGGCAAAACCCGCACCCAGAATCGGTTCACGTAGGAATGGGCGTATTGGTTTACGTAAGAGTGCGCGTAGAATACCAAAAGGGGTTATTCATGTTCAAGCAAGTTTCAACAATACCGTTGTGACTGTTACAGATGTACGAGGCCGGGTAATTTCTTGGTCCTCCGCCGGTACTTGTGGATTCAAGGGTACAAGAAGAGGGACACCCTTTGCGGCACAAACCGCAGCTGGAAATGCTATTCGGACGGTAGTGGATCAAGGTATGCAACGAGCCGAAGTCATGATAAAAGGCCCCGGTCTCGGACGAGATGCAGCATTAAGGGCTATTCGTAGAAGTGGTGTA